AATGAAATGCCTGAAAAAGGATTATTTTGATAGAATAAAACATGTAAATTTTTATTTACTTTCATTAAATTATAATTAATAGAATTAAACTACCACTAAAAATTTCAAAAATTTTTGTACATCTTATACTAAATTATAAAAAGATAAGCTAAATAAAGCTTTTAGGCTCATACCCTAACCATGAATATTAAATTCTCTTTTTAATAAATAAAAATTTTAAATTGTTATTTTTTAATTTACTAATATTAGGAACATTAATTTCAATTTCAGCCTCATCCTGATTAGGGATATGATTAGGGTTAGAAATTAATCTTTTAGCCATTATTCCTTTAATATATACTAAAAGAAATATCACTTCATCAGAAGCGTCAGTTAAATACTTTATTGTTCAAACAATTGCTTCCTCAATTATTATCATAAACATTGTTATAATTATAATCAATTACAATATTACAAGAAATATGAATATTATAAATCTTAATTTTATTATAATAAATTCTGCTTTCTTAATCAAAATTGGAATGGCCCCCTTCCATTTTTGATTTCCAGAAATTATTCATGGTTTATCATGATTTAATTCTCTTATTGTTTTAACTTGACAAAAAATTGCACCTATAGTTCTATTTATATTCAACTCAACAAATAGAACATTCTTAATTTTTATCATTATTACTTCAGCAATTCTAAGAAGAGTGTCAAGATTAAATCTTATCAACCTAAAAAAAATTCTAGCTTTCTCTTCAATTAATCATATAAGATGAATAATAAGAATAATAATCTTTAGAAAAACTGTATGAATATTATATTTCTTAATTTATTCATTTTCAACAATTATTCTAATTCTATTTTTAAATAAAATAAAAATTATATTTATTAATCAATTGTCTTTTTTAAATAATAAAAAAGAAATAATTATATTCTTCATATTAAGATTTGTATCATTTATAGGATTGCCCCCGACAATCGGATTTATTTCAAAATGATTAACTATTCAAGTTTTAATTTGAGAAAAATGATTATTTTTAACAGTTATTTTAATAATTTTAACTACTTTTATAATTTTTATTTATTTTCAACTAATAATTTATTCTATTCTATTCAATTCAAATAAAAATAATTTCTTAATAAAAAGAAAAATATTTTTCCCAACTCTTAGAATTTTAAACTTAATTAACATTTTTGGGTTAATTATATTAACTTACATTTTTAATGTTTAAAAACCTTCCCCTTCTCCTCTAAATCTTTGGCTAAATCGAAATCTTTGGCTAAATCGAAATCTTTGGCTAAATCGAAATCTTTGGCTAAATCGAAATCTTTGGCTAAATCGAAATCTTTGGCTAAATCGAAATCTTTAACTAAATTGAAATTTTGATTTAATTGAAATTTTAACTAAATTGAAATTTTGATTTAATTGAAATTTTGATTTAATTGAAATTTTGATTTAATTGAAATTTTGATTTAATTGAAATTTTGATTTAATTGAAATTTTGATTTAATTGAAATTTTGATTTAATTGAAATTTTGATTTAATTAAAATTTTGATTTAATTGAAATTTTGATTTAATTGAAAGGATTTAAGTTAAACAAACTAATAACCTTCAAAGTTATCAATAAACCTTCAATTTAAGCCTTAGAATAAAATTATTCACCTTTAAATTTGCAATTTAAAATCAAGATTATGAATACAAGACCTAAAGGAATCTTTTTAATTAAAAAAAAATTAAACCTAATTTTTTCTAGTGAAAGAAAAATTTTTCATAAATAAATTTACAATTTATCGCCTATATTCGGCCATTTCACTTTATTTTACTTTACTTAATAAATGATTATTTTCTACAAATCATAAAGATATTGGAACTTTATATTTTATTTTTGGTGCATGATCTGGATCTGTAGGGTTAGCTCTTAGTTTATTAATTCGAGCTGAACTTGGAACACCGGGAACTTTAATCGGAAATGACCAAATTTATAATGTTATTGTAACAGCTCATGCCTTCATTATAATTTTTTTTATAGTTATACCAATTATAATTGGGGGATTTGGGAACTGACTAGTTCCATTAATACTAGGGGCCCCTGACATAGCATTTCCCCGGATAAATAATATAAGATTTTGGTTTCTTCCCCCATCTCTTATATTTCTTCTTATAAGAAGAATAGTAGAAAGAGGAGCTGGAACAGGATGAACTGTTTATCCCCCTCTCTCTGCCAATATTGCTCATAGAGGTCCATCTGTAGATTTAGCTATTTTTAGTCTTCATATAGCAGGAATTTCTTCAATTTTAGGAGCTGTAAATTTCATTTCAACTATTATAAATATAAAGCCTCCTAGAATAAAGTTTGATCAAATACCTTTATTTGTCTGATCAGTAGGAATTACTGCTCTTTTACTTCTCCTATCCCTTCCAGTATTAGCAGGAGCTATTACTATACTTCTTTCTGATCGAAACTTAAACACCTCATTTTTTGACCCTATAGGAGGGGGAGACCCAATTTTATATCAACACTTATTCTGATTTTTTGGTCATCCAGAAGTTTATATTTTAATTCTCCCAGGATTTGGTCTAATTTCTCACATTGTTTCTCAAGAAAGAGGGAAAAAGGAAACATTTGGTTGTATTGGAATAATTTATGCTATATTAGCTATTGGACTTCTTGGATTTGTAGTATGGGCTCATCACATATTTACAGTAGGAATAGATGTTGACACCCGCGCATATTTTACTTCAGCAACTATAATTATTGCTGTTCCTACAGGAATTAAAATTTTTAGTTGGTTAGCAACTTTACACGGATCTAAAATTAGTTGAACTCCCCAAATACTGTGAGCAACAGGATTTATTTTTTTATTTACAGTTGGAGGATTAACTGGAGTAATTCTAGCTAATTCATCAATTGATATCATCCTTCATGATACTTATTATGTTGTAGCTCATTTTCATTATGTTTTATCTATAGGAGCTGTATTTGCAATTATAAGAGGATTAATTCACTGATTTCCCTTAGTTACAGGAGTTACTTTAAACCAAAATTATCTAAAAATTCAATTTTTTTCAATATTTATTGGAGTAAATTTAACTTTTTTCCCTCAACATTTCTTAGGATTAAGAGGAATACCTCGACGATATTCTGATTATCCAGATCTTTTTATATCATGAAATGTAGTTTCCTCAATTGGGTCATTAATTACAACTATAAGAGTAATTTTTTTCATTTTTATTATTTGAGATAGATTAACTTCTTTAAATAAATCAATTTATTCTATTCAATTACCATCATCAATTGAATGACTCCAAAAAACTCCCCCTATAGAACATAGATACCCTGAACTTCCTTTGATTAAAATTTAATTTCTAATATGGCAGATTAGTGCAATGAATTTAAGATTCATATATAAAAGTATATTTTTATTAGAATAATGATAAGATGACTAGACATAAATTGTCAAAATAGATCTACTCCATTAATAGAACAACTTTCATTTTTTCATAATAATACTATAATAATTTTAATTATCATTACTATAATTGTAGCTTATATAATGATTTCAATTGCTTTTAATACTAAAACAAATCGATTTTTATTAGAAAATCAACAAATTGAGTTAATTTGAACAATCATGCCAGCCTTAACTCTTTTACTAATTGCTCTGCCTTCTTTGAAAATTCTTTATATACTTGAAGAAACTTTAAAGCCAAATTTATCTATTAAATCTATTGGACATCAATGATTCTGATCTTATGAATATTCAGATTTTCAAAATATTGAATTTGATTCTTATTTAGCAAATCCTGAAAATTCTTCTAACAACTTTAATTTTCGTCTTCTAGATGTAGATAACCGTCTAACTCTTCCCTACCTTTCCCAAATTCGAATAGTAGTAACATCAACAGATGTTATTCATTCATGAACTATCCCCTCAATAGGATTAAAAGTTGATGCAACACCAGGACGATTAAATCAAATTATTTTTTTCTTAAATCGTTCAGGTTTATTTTTTGGACAATGCTCAGAAATTTGCGGGACAAATCATAGTTTTATACCTATTGTTATTGAAAGAATTTCCCCTAATAGTTTTATTCAATGATTAAAAAATAAAATCTAATTTTTCATTAGATGGCTGAAAGTAAGCACTGGTCTCTTAAACCACTTAATAATAGTGTAACATCTATTTCTAATGAAAAATTTAGTTAAATTATAACATTAGTTTGTCAAACTAAAATTATTTTAAACAAATAATTTTTAATTCCTCAAATAGCACCATTAAGCTGACTCAATTTATTTGTTTTTTTTATTATTGTTTTTTTAATTTTTAACTCTTTAAATTATTTCTATTTTAACAAACCATCTTCTTCTCATAATAAAACCTCTATTAATAAAGTAAAAATAAGCTGAAAATGATAAGAAACCTTTTTTCTTCATTTGACCCTTCTTCAAGAATAGGATTATCCTTAAATTGGGCAAGAACAATTTTAAGAATTTTAATCTTACCAACAATTTTTTGACTTATTCCATCTCGTATTTCAATAATATGAAATAAAGTTTTATTAACTCTTAATAAAGAATTTAAAATTTTATTAAATATAAAAAATAATAAAGGTTCAACATTAATTTTTATTTCATTATTCACAATTATTTTAATTAATAATTTAACAAGATTATTCCCCTATGTTTTTTCATCAACTAGACATATAACATTTAATCTATCCCTTGCACTTCCAATATGATTAAGATTTATACTATTTGGGTGAATTAATAATTATATTCATATATTTGCTCATTTAGTTCCTCAAGGAACCCCCCCAGCTCTTATACCATTCATAGTTTGTATTGAAACTACAAGAAATATTATTCGTCCTTTAACATTAGCTATTCGTTTAACAGCTAATATTATAGCAGGACATTTACTTTTAACTTTATTGGGAAACTCAGGAAGAAAAATTTCTTTTTTGGTCTTAAGAATTCTAATTTTTTCACAATTAATATTATTTGTCTTAGAATCTGCAGTAGCTATAATTCAAGCTTATGTATTTTCAATTCTAAGAACATTATATTCAAGAGAAGTTAATTAATGAAAAATAATCATTCATTTCATCTTGTTGATGTAAGACCATGGCCATTACTTGGAGCTTTTAGATCATTTTCTCTTCTTATAGGAATAACTAAATGATTTCATCTTTTTGATAATAGTCTATTACTAATAAGAATAGTAGCTACTTTAATAATTATATTTCAATGATGACGAGATGTAACTCGAGAAAGATCTTTCCTAGGTCTTCATTCTTCTTTCGTTTCAAAAGGATTACGCTGAGGAATAATTTTATTTATTACTTCTGAAGTTTTCTTTTTTTTATCGTTTTTCTGAAGATTTTTTCATAGAAGATTAGCTCCCTCAATTGAATTAGGGATAATTTGACCTCCTAATAACATTGAAACTTTTAATCCTACTCAAATTCCTCTCTTAAATACTCTTATTCTTGTTAGATCAGGAATTACTATTACATGATCTCATCACAGAATTATAGAAAATAATTATAGCCAAGCTATAATTAGATTAGCCTTAACAATCTTACTAGGAGTTTATTTTTCAATACTACAAGCATATGAATATTTAAACTCAAGATTTACAATAGCAGATTCAGTTTATGGTTCAACATTTTTTATAGCTACAGGATTCCATGGTTTACATGTTCTTATTGGAACTATTTTTCTAGCTACTTGTTTTGCACGATTAAATAGAATTCATTTTTCCAAAATTAACCATTTTGGATTTGAGGCTGCAGCTTGATACTGACATTTTGTTGATGTAGTATGATTATTCCTTTATCTTTCTATTTACTGATGAGGTAGATAAATTATTTATATAGTATAATTATTATATTTAACTTCCAATTAAAAGATCTTTTTAAAGTATAAATAATTATCACAATAAGATTATTAATATTAATAATTTTCTTAATTATGATTGTTTTAGTAATCATTGTAAATATCTTTTCTAAAAAATCTATTATTGATCGAGAAAAATCATCTCCCTTTGAATGTGGGTTTGACCCTAAATCATTCTCTCGTACTCCCTTCTCCCTACAATTTTTTTTAATTGCAATAATTTTCTTAATTTTTGATATTGAAATTTCTTTAATTATCCCAATAGTTATTCTCTTAAAAATTTCAAGATTAGTAAATTTTAGAATTTTAATTATATTTTTTTTGTTTATCTTAATTTTAGGACTAGTACACGAGTGAAATCAAGGATCTTTATCATGAGCTAAGTAACCCAGGATAATAATTTAAATTAAAATATTTAATTTGCATTTAAAAAATATTGTAAAATTTATCTTAAATAAGAATCAAAATATTGAACCTAGTTTCGACCTAGACTTTTGATGTAATCCATCCTTATTTTTAATTGAAACCAAAAAGAGGTATATTACTGTTAATAATAAAACTGAGATTAAACTCCAATTAAAGAAATATATAATTTAAGAAAAAGCTTCTAACTTTTTTCTTTAGCAGTGAAATTCTGTTAATATTTCTTAGTACTATATAAATATAATTTAAATTTATATAGTTTAAGAAAAACCTTACATTTTCATTGTAAAATTATATATTTAATATTATAAATATTTTAAAGTTAAAAACTTCCCTGATATCTTCAATATCATGCTCTAATCATAAGCTATTAAAATTTCAATTAAATCATTTGAATATATAAAATTCAGCCTAAAAAAATAAATATATAAATTTTAATATTACTAATTAAAAAGGATTGAAAATTTAAAGATATATTTTTAAAATTTATGTAAATATTTTGTCTTCCTGCAAATTCAAGCCAACCTTGGTCAATAAATTTTTTATACTTAACCCCTAAATTTAAAAAAGTAAAATTTAAACCTAAAGTTGAAATTACTGGTAAATTTCATATTCCTGAAACAAATATATAAAAATATAAACTTTTATTTATAAAAATATAAAAATAATTAAAAAAAATTGAAATAAAATTTCCTACTAAAATTCCTATAAAAACAACTATTAAAACTATAAACTTTATAAAAAAAGGAATACAAATAAAATATATTGAATCAAAAATTATTCAATTTATTATTCTTCCCCCAAAAATAACAAAAAAAATTAAACCTATTATACCTTTTAATATTACTTTACCTTCTATAATATTTATATAAACTATTAAATTATTTTTACTTATTAAAACAAATTTAGTTAACCGATAAGAATAACTAACAGTCAATCCAATAGAAAAATAAAAAATAAAATAAACAAATAAATTTAAATAAGTTATTGATATAAATTCTAAAATTAAATCCTTAGAATAAAATCCTGTTAAAAATGGTAAACCACATAATGAAAGATTAGAAATATTTAAAAATAAACAAGTTAAAGGTATTTGAGTTCTTAAACCTCCCATAAAACGAATATCCTGACAACCACCTAAATTGTGAATAATTATTCCTATACATATAAAAAGTAAAGCTTTAAATAAAGCATGTATTAAAAGATGATAATAAGATAAAATATAATCACCTAAAGCTAAAACTCTAATTATTAAACCTAGCTGACTTAAAGTTGATAAGGCTACAATTTTTTTTAAATCATATTCAAAATTTGCCCCTAATCCAGCTATAAATATTGTTAATAAAGAAATAAATAATAAAAATATTAACATATAATAATTTATAGAAAAATTAAAACGAATAAGTAAATAAACTCCTGCAGTAACTAATGTAGAAGAATGAACAAGTGAAGAAACTGGGGTAGGAGCTGCTATAGCAGCTGGTAACCAAGATGAAAAAGGAATTTGAGCTCTTTTTGTTATTCCAGCCAAAATAACAAATACTATAATTAAATTTATAAAATAATCATTAGCCTTAAAATCTAAATAATAAATAAAATTTCAACTACCATAATTTATTATTCAAGCAATTCTTATTAATAAAGCTACATCACCAATTCGATTAGATAAAGCTGTTAATATACCAGCATTAAAAGATTTAACATTTTGATAATAAATTACTAAACAATAAGAAATTAACCCAAGCCCATCTCAACCTAATAAAATTCTAATTAAATTAGGACTAATAATTAAAAATATTATTGAAATTACAAATAAAACTACTAAAATAATAAATCGATTTAAATTTAAATCCCCCAATATATATTCATATCTATAATAAATAACTATTGAAGAAATTAATAATACAAAACTTATAAATAATAAAGATATTCAATCTAATAAAATTGATAAACAAACAATTGAAGAATTTAAATTAAATACTTCATATTCAATCATTAAACAAAAATCATTTAAATAAAATATTATTCTAACACTAAAAAAAATAATTATAAAAGTAAAAATATAACCTCATCATAAAATTATTTAAAGTAAAATTTACAACTTTGATTCCACAAATCAATATTTTTTATTAAACTATTTAAATTAATTTAAACTATTAAATCCCCTACAAAAACTAATATATTTAAGGGAAATCAATGAAGAAATAATGTTAAATATTCACGAATAGACCCAGAATAAAAATAGTAAGTTATTCTTCTAGATTTACCATGCTGACTAAAAGAATATAAATATAATCTATAAGAAGCTCTAAAAAAAGAAACTAATATAATCAAAATAACTAAATTTATACTTCAACTAATTATTCTATTAATAATTATAATTTCCCCTAGTAAATTTAAAGAAGGGGGGGCTGCTATATTTGATGAACAAAAAAGAAATCACCAAAAAGTTATATTAGGCATATAGTTAATTAAACCCTTTCTTAAAAACAATCTACGGCTTCCTAAACGTTCAAAAGATATGTTAGATAAACAAAAAAGACCTGATGAACAAAGACCATGAGCTAATATTATAATAAAAGCCCCAGTTACTCCCCATAAGCTAAAAGAAAAAATTCCTGCTAAAACTAATCCTATATGAGAAACAGAAGAATAAGCAATTAAAGCCTTTATATCTCTTTGAACTAAACATATAAAAGATACAATTAAACTTCCAACAAGTCTCAATGAAATAAAAACTACTCTTAAATCATTAATAATATAAATAAAAGTTTTTATTAAACGAATTAATCCATACCCTCCTAGCTTTAATATAATTCCAGCTAAAATTATCGACCCTGAAACAGGAGCCTCTACATGAGCTTTAGGTAGTCATAAATGAACAAAATACATAGGAATCTTTACCATAAAAATTATTGTTAAACAAAAAAATAAAAAATAAGAATCCAATCTTAATAACTTAAAAAAATCTAGAGAATTAAATTTTCTATAAAGATAAAAAATTGAAACTATTATAGGAAGAGAAGTTAGCAACATATAAAAAAATATATAAACACCAGCTTGAATTCGTTCAGGTTGATACCCTCATCCTAAAATTAAAATTAAAGTAGGAATTACTCTAACTTCAAAAAAAATATAAAAAATTAATAAATTTAATGATCTAAAAACTAAGAATAATCTAATTATTAATATTAACAATATTAAAATAAATAAACTTCTAAAAAAATTTAAAGTAATAATTTTTTCTCTAGCTAAAATCATTAAACCAATAATTCATATTGTTAATAAAATAAAAAAATACGAAATATAATCACATCCTAAAAATATTGAAATTAATGAAAATCTTTTTCTAAAAGAAAATGTTAAAGTAAATAAAAAAAATATTAAAAAAAATATAAATGAAACAATTCATTCTATTTTTTTTTTTAATCTTAAAGGAATCAAAAAAATTATAAAAAATAAAAATTTTATCATAAAATATTAAAAGATTGAAAATAATCATTTCCATAAGACCGAATTATAGAAACCAAAATAGATAACCCTAAAGTTCCTTCACAAACTCTTATTGTTAAAAAAATTATTCTAAAATAATATTCATAATTTATATGAACTATTATTAAAAATAATCCAAAATAAATATAAATTACTAAAAACTCTAAATTTATTAACATCAAAAGTAAATGTTTAGCATTTAAAGTTAAAATAATTAAACTAATTAAACCCATAAAAAAAAATAAATTTATAAAAATAAGTTTTAATAGTTTAAAATAAAACACTGATCTTGTAAATCAGAAATATGTAAAAACTTTTAAAACTTCAAAAAAATTTAAACCTAAATATCTTTAATCTCCAAAATTAATATTTTTATTAAACTATTTTTTGATTTTAAATTATAATGATAATAACTCTTACATTAATAATAATTTTCCTTGCAATTACACCTTTATTTTTAAAACATCCAATTACTATGGGACTAAACCTTTTAATTCAAACTATTGTAATTGCTTTAATTACAGGATTTATAGCATTAAATTTTTGAATATCATATTTAATTTTCTTAGTTATAATTGGAGGAATATTAATTTTATTTATATACATAACAAGAATTGCCTCAAATGAAAAATTTGTTTTTTCAAAAATTTTATTAATTATTCTTGTAGCTTATTCAATAATATTTTTAAGTATTATAATTTTTAATGTTTATGAGCCTTTTTCAATTAAAAACATTGACTCAAACGAATTTATTAAAAATTCATTATATGAATTCTCACCTAATAAATATTTTATAAATAACTCAAAATTTATTCTAGCAATTTTAATTATCTATTTATTTATTACTTTAATTGCTATTGTCAGAATTTCTAGTAATTCATTTGGTCCTTTACGCCAAAATCTATAATGAAAATAATAAAAAAAAATGTTATCTTAAAATTAGTTAATATAACTTTAATTGACCTACCAACACCAAGTAATATTTCAATTTTATGAAATTTTGGATCCTTGCTAGGAATATGTCTAATAATTCAAATTGTAACTGGTCTATTTTTAACAATACATTATTGTCCAAACATTGATAGAGCTTTCAATAGAGTTGTACATATTATACGAGATGTAAATTATGGGTGACTCATCCGAACAGCCCATGCTAATACAGCATCCCTTTTTTTTATTTGCTTATATATACATATTGGACGAGGAATATATTATAGTTCTTATTTCCTTAAAGAAACATGAAATATTGGAGTAATTCTACTTCTTTTAGTAATAGCAACAGCTTTTTTAGGATACGTATTACCTTGAGGACAAATATCATTCTGAGGAGCAACTGTTATTACAAACTTAATTTCTGCAATTCCTTACTTAGGAAGATACATTGTTCAATGAATTTGGGGGGGATTTGCTATTGATAATGCAACTTTAAATCGTTTCTTCGCATTTCATTTTATTCTACCGTTTATTGTTTTAGCAATAGCAATAGTTCATTTAATTTTTCTCCACAAAACAGGATCTAATAACCCTCTAGGAACAAAAAGTAATCTTTATAAAATTATATTTCACCCATATTTCTCATTTAAGGATTTAGTAGGATTTTTATTAGCAGTAATAATATTAATAATTTTAACTTTAACTGACCCTAATCTATTAGGGGACCCAGATAATTTTATCCCAGCTAATCCTTTAGTTACTCCCCCACATATTAAACCTGAATGATATTTTTTATTTGCATATGCAATTTTACGGTCAATTCCTAATAAATTAGGGGGTGTACTAGCATTATTATTTTCTATTTTAATTTTATTCTGTTTACCATTTCTATCAAAAAAAATACAAAATAATAAATTTTACCCATTAAATAAATTATTAACCTGAATATTTTTTATTATAGTTATATTATTAACATGAATTGGAGCATGCCCTGTTGAAGATCCTTATATTTTAATTGGCCAACTTCTAACAATTTTATATTTTTTAAAATTTCCAATTTTATTCATAGCATCAAAAATATGAGACAAAATCATATTTAATATTTAAAAATTAGTTAATGAACTTGAAACAAGTATATATTTTGAAAATATAAAAAAAGATAATTTACTCTTATTAACTTTTTAAATTACTAAATTTTATTAACTAAACAATAAGAGAAAATAAAAAAAGTTTTAACCCAAAAAAATAAAATAAATAAAATAAAGAAACAGATAAAAACCTTTTTCAAGCTAAATATATTAATTTATCATAACGGAAACGAGGTAAAGTTCCACGAACTCAAATAAATAAAAAAGAAATGAAAACAATATAAATAAAAACAAAAAAATTAATAATATTTCCCCCCATAAAAAAAAACACAAATATAAAACTTATAAATAAAATATTAGCATACTCAGCTATAAAAATTAATGCAAACCCCCCTCTTCTATATTCTACATTAAACCCAGAAACCAACTCAGATTCTCCTTCAGCAAAATCAAAAGGAGTTCGATTAGTTTCAGCTAATCTTGATACAAATCAAATTATTCCTAAAGGAATACACATAAAAATAAACCAAACTAGTTGCTGATATAAATATAAATCATAAACTCTAAATCTAGCAATCAAAATTAAAAAAGAAAGCAGAATTAAAAAAAAACTTACCTCATAAGAAATAGTCTGAGCAACAGCACGTATACCCCCAAGTATTGAATAATTTGAATTAGATGATCAACCAGAAACTATAATTATATAAACTCCTAATCTAGAACAACAAAGAAAAAACAAAATCCCAAAAGAAAAATTTATTAAATATGTAGATAAAGGAAATCTAAATCATATACATAAAGCTAAAAATAATCTCAAAACTGGAGAAGCATAATATATTAAATAATTAGATAAAATAGGATTAGTCTGCTCTTTAGAAAATAACTTAATAGCATCTCTAAAAGGTTGTAAGATTCCAATAAACCCAACCTTATTAGGCCCTTTTCGAATCTGAATATAACCCAAAACCTTACGTTCTAATAAAGTTAAAAAAGCCACTCCTACTAATACCCCAACTACTATCAATAAAATATTTAAAAATACAAGAATTAAATCAATTAAAAAAATAAAAATTTATTACCTGTAAAAATTTACATAAAATGATTCTAAATCAATTGCACTAATCTGCCAAAGTAACTAATTTAATTCATTTCTTAAATAAAATATTAAATTCATGGTCCTCTCGTACTAAAAAATTTTTTTTATAATTTAAAGATAGAAACCAACCTGGCTCACACCGGTTTAAACTCAGATCATGTAAAATTTTAAAAGTCGAACAGACTTAATTATTTAGCTACTGCACCAATAATATATTTTAATCCAACATCGAGGTCGCAAACAAATTTTTAAATACGAACTTCAAAAATTTATTACGCTGTTATCCCTAAGGTAATTTATTTTAAATTTAAAAATATATAGAAAATTAATTTACATATAAATAATTATTTAAATAAAAAAGTTTAATAAATTTTTTAATCACCCCAACCAAATACTTAATATAAATTTAATTTTTAATAATACTAAAAAAATTAAAAAATATCAATTATAAAACTCTATAGGGTCTTCTCGTCTTTTAAAAAAATTTTAGCCTTTTAACTAAAAAGTTAAATTCAATTAAAATAAAATTGAGACAGAAATTTTCTCGTCCAATCCTTCATTCCAGCTTTCAATTAAAAAACTATTTATTATGCTACCTTTGTACAGTCAAAATACTGCAGCTATTTAAATTTATTTATTCATTGAGCAGATCAGACTTTATATTTAAATCAAAAAGACATGTTTTTAATAAACAGGCGAAAAATAAATTTGCCGAGTTCCTTAAATTTACCTTTCATAATTTTTTCTAAAAAAAATAATATATTTACTAATTTAATCATAAAAACAAAAATTAACTAATTTAATTTTTCTTTTTAATAAAATAATTAAAAATAAAAAAAATCTAAATCCTAATTATATTAACTTTTATATTATAATAAGATTTACAATATTAGAAAAACTAAAATAATTTTTATAAGATAATTTTTTTTTAACTAATTAAATTTAAAGCTCATCCCCTAAATTTTTAAATAATAAAATTTATAAATTAAAATATAAAAAATAAAATTTTATTTTCAAAATTAAATTTCTTTCTTAAAAAACTAGATATCTTAATAAACGAAAAACATTTCATTACTAAAAATTTATAATAAAAATTTATAAAACAATTAAATAATAAACTTTTAGATCTTATTAATTCGAGAATATTAAATTTTATAACATTTATTAAATCAACCCTGATACACAAGGTACAAAAATTAAATTTTTCTTTTTAAAATATTTATTATTTAAAATTTCATTTTCATTACTAATCAACTATAATTAATTAATATTTTTTAATTTCAAAAACTAAAATTAAAGTTTATTCTAAAAAAAAAATAATAAGTTTATTTATATCTAATTATATTGTAACCAATAAATCCTTTTAATGTAAATAAAAAACTTCTTTAAAGCTTTAATTAGAAATCAACCTAGATACACTTTCCAGTACATCTACTATGTTACGACTTGTTCCAACTTAAATGAAAATGACGGGCAATATGTGCACATTTTAGAACAAATTATCAGATTTTAAATTTATTTATCTTACATCCAAATCCGATTTCATAGTTATTTTTAAATAACTAATTCAAAATTCTATACTAAAACTGTAACCCATAAATTCTTTTTAAAACTGCACCTTGATCTGAAATAAATTTTTAATAAAAATTATTAGAATATTAGTATCCTAATAAAATATTCAATTAAAACGACGATATACAAACATTTAAAAAAGTAAAATAAATCGTGGATTATCAATTATTTTACAGGTTCCTCTGAATTGAGTAAAATACCGCCAAATTTTTTAATTTTAAAGACCTTAATCTATTAATAATTTAAATTTAAATTTTTACAAAATAAAATAATAGGGTATCTAATCCTAGTTTTTAGCTAAACTTTTATAAAATCATTCTAAATATTTAAACCAACATAAAATTAAAATTTCACTTAATAAAATTAATACAAAATTAATAAATAAATAATTTATTATATTCAAAATCAATTATTTTGCCCCATTTGTTTAACCGCAATTGCTGGCACAAATTTTATTAGAACTTATTTAATATTCCTAATTTATCCATTAAAAAATATAAAATTAAAATCATTAACTAAAATAATAAACTATCTAAATATAAAATTTCTTATAATATAAATATAAACAAACAATTTTAAAGCCAAAATAAAACTTTTTCAAAAAATTAATTTTAATAAATTTATAATAATAAATATATAAATTTCTTATATCTTATTTTTTTAAAATTTAAATTTTAAGCATTAAACTTTTTACAACTAACAAAATTTTATTTAATATTTAATTTAAAAATTTAATATAAAAAATAAATCTTTAACAATCAGTTAAAATTCAATATTATACTAATTATTAGTTTATTAAACAACTTTACTAAATTTAGTTAACTAGCTCCCTTAATTTAACTAAGCTGCCCAAGATCAAAAATTTAACCTTTACCGTAAAATAAACTGAATCTAGCCTGCACGACCCCCGAAGTGCAGCCTTGAACTAAACATTTTATCTAAAAAAATAAAAAAATTAATTTACAATTAATTTTTTTGTCTAGCCTCTATATCAATTAAATCAAAATAATAGAAAATATTTAAAACATTAAATTTATAAATAATATTAAAAATATAAAATTATATTTTAAAATATCTTAAATAAATATTTTAAATTAATATTAAAATAAAAAATTAATTTAAAAAACTATCCTATAATTTTATAAAATTTTTATAATTTTAATTAAATAAAATTTATTATAATATTTTTAAATTGTCATTAATTATTTAATTTGATATAATTTTTATTAGATTTCAACTTTTTTTTTTTTAAAAAAAAATCTAATATATATATATAATAATTTAATTTTTATATAAGATTAATAATTATATATTTATATATATATATATATTAATATAAATATATTTATATATTATATTTATATAATAATATATATTATATTAATAATAATAATTATTATTAATATATAAAAATTAAATTATTATATATAAGGAATTAAAAATTGTATATTGGAATATGTCTACATAGATATAAATATAATTTAATATATTATAATAACTATTATCGGATATATTTATAACTAATAATTTAATATTTATATAGCCAATATGTTTTTTCTTTCATACTAAAGTTTTAATAGCCGTATAAAATGCGATATATATATTTAGTTTTTTATTATATAATTACCTGCTTTCACTCTTATTGTTTATTTTTTAAATATATAGATAATATATTATATATATATATACATATATATGAATATAATATATTATTATATAAAATATTTATGATATTAATAAGTCATTATATGAATAATAAAAATACAAAAGTATAAATATTAAATCTTTAATAAAAAAAAAAGGGGCATTTTCCACTTTTTACCCCTCAAAAATGTTTAAAAATCGGCTTTAAAAACTTTTTTTTTTATAAAAACTTAATAAATTTTAGTACCTTTTTATTTTTACTATTTTAAAAAATTAAGATAGCAAAGAATTAAAGCATTTTTAAAATAGATTTAGCAAAAAAAACCATTTTAAAA